TTACTGTACCGAATCCAATGAGTTAAAATAAAAAAAAAAGGTAAAGGTGATATCGGGTCGTTTACTCCAAACAAAATTGAAGTTCTTTTCAATATAATTCTTTCATTCCAAAATTACTTTTTTATTACGTATAATCTGATTCTGTAATCAAGCTACACGACACACACAATTCTTATTACTATACCCAACTCATGAATTGAACAATGAACCTGTTGATTCGGAAAAAATAGAAACTTAGGTAAGTTTTTTATCAATGTATGTAGCAAAAAAAAAATATAGTTTTTAAGTTCATTTAGCTTTTTCATGCTTACTATAACTAGTTATTTTGGTTTTCTGTTGGCTGCTTTAACTATAACCCCGGCTCTATTAATTAGTTTGAACAAGATACAACTTATTTGAAATGAATTGAATAACCAATTCATAAAAATAAATATTTCTCCGGAATTGCGGGTATTGTATGATTCCTTTCCGTATCAATTGTCATCATTGAGATTCATGAATAATTCAGATTAATATTTAGAGATAGATCTTACTTCTATTTTTACCTCCTCAAAACAAAAAAATCGAAATGATTGAAGTTTTTCTATTTGGAATTGTCTTAGGTCTAATTCCTATTACTTTGGCAGGATTATTTGTAACTGCATATTTACAATATAGACGCGGTGATCAGTTGGACCTTTAATTGAGTAATATTTCTTTTTTTGATTGACCTCCTGCAAAGAGGAGGTCAAATTCAAATTGTAATTCAACTTTTTAAAAATTAAGTTATTTTATTGTGATTCGACATAAGATAAACAAAATCACGCTCTGTAGGATTTGAACCTACGACATCGGGTTTTGGAGACCCGCGTTCTACCGAACTGAACTAAGAGCGCTTTCTTATGATAGGATATACGACTGTATAGAAAAGAATTTTTCATACTCCAATACACCTTGCATACATATACATATAGTATGAAAAAATTCAAAATTATATCAAATTTTAATCGATTTAAATTAATCCCTCCTTACTTCCTATAGAATAGAAGTAGTAATAGGTAGGGATGACAGGATTTGAACCCGTGACATTTTGTACCCAAAACAAACGCGCTACCAAGCTGCGCTACATCCCTTTTCAAAATTGTTGTACAGCGGCTATTGTACAAAATCCTTGTTTTATTTTCCAGATCGTTATTTTCTCCTCTATCTATATACAATATACAATACAATTTTTCTGTCGTTTTTTTATTTTTCTTTCATATAATAAAAGAATTATATATATCTGAAACTAACGTATAAAAAAAAGAATGAATATTTATTATTGGTAATGCTCCGGAAGAAGGGGTCATCTGTTCCGACTTTTAGGTATAGGAAAATCTCATCTACTGGTTCGTTCATTGTACATATTCATTTTAGTTAAGAATTTCACATAAGACTGAATACAAATGATCTTGAACTACAGCATCTGATCATATATGTTTTACACTAAAATAAAGAAGGAGGATTTTCAATGCGAAATATAAAAACATATCTTTCCACGGTTCCTGTACTAACTACTCTATGGTTTGGATCTTTGGCGGGTCTCTTGATAGAAATTAATCGTTTATTCCCGGATGCCTTATTATTCCCTTTTTTTCATTCTAGTTATTGATATGTAAAGAAATAAGGAGAATGAAAAATACATTTCCACGTGACTCAAATTTCGCTCCTCTTTTTCAGTTCTTATTCTTAGGATAGGAAAGAAAAAGTGTATTGAACCTAAGAAAAATGCAGTGGATCTAAGATTGAATTTTGGAGAACAGAAATAGAAATGTGAGTCCGATATATTCTATGGCAGGCTACACAAAATTATAAGAGAGAAAAAAGATACTTAAATGAAATACTGAGATTAGGATAGTAGGATGCTGGTTCGAAAGCAATTGTATTACTTAATTATTACTCAATTAATATTAATTTATTTACAACCAAATCTTTAGAAATTGAATTTCTAGTTAGTAACTTCTATTGATTTTTTTATTCTTTTCTTCTTCTTCGGTTCGGATCGAAAATAGAAGAATTTAAGTCGATCCAAAATCCAAAGGAGGTTCATGGCCAAGGGTAAGGATGTCAGAGTCAGAGTTATTTTGGAATGCGCCAGTTGTGTCCGAAATGGTATCAATAAAAAATTGCCGGGTATTTCTAGATATATTACTCAAAAGAGTCGACACAATACACCTAATCGATTAGAATTAAGAAAATATTGTCACTATTGTCGCACACATACAATTCATGGAGAAATAAAGAAATAGATCGAAAGGAACATGTGTACGATCTTTCCAAGGAGCAGGAAGAGGAAAGGAAGAACTTAACATATATACAACACTATAACAACATATATAATCAAATGCTATTCGGTCGGATCTAAAATGAATAAAGAAATAGAATTTTCGAGATAAGGAATAAAAAAAATAACCCATGGATAAATCCAAGCAACCTTTTCGTAAATCCAAGCGATCTTTTCGTAGGCGTTTGCCCCCAATTGGGTCGGGGGATCAAATCAATTATAGAAACATGAGTTTAATTAGTCGATTTATTAGTGAACAAGGAAAAATATTATCTAGACGTGTCAATAGATTGACCTTGAAACAACAACGATTAATTACTATTGCTATAAAACAAGCTCGTATTTTATCTTTGTTACCTTTTCTTAATAATGAGAAACAATTTGAGAGAGTCGAGTCGATCCCTCGAACTACTGGTCCTAGAACCAGAAATAAATAGGCATACCCCTCAATTGACTCAAAACTCTCAAGCATCAAATTGCTGTTTTGTTAAGAAAAAGGAATTCTTGTATTGAAAGATTTCGTTCATTCCTACTACTTATACTTATCTTATAAGTATCTTATAATTTATTTTCATTCTATCTTCCCGGAGTTCATTCTCCGGGGACTTTTTTTTTCAATCATTCCTGTATATTACTAAATAATCTCTTTTATTTGAGAGATCTTATTCGAAATCATGTAAAGACAATTTTGATTCTCTATAGCTATTTGCGCAAGTATTTTACGGTTAAGAAGCAATTGCCTCTTGTACAGATTGTGTATGAATTTATTATAACTATGGAATACCCCGTTGTCGCGAGTTACTGCATTTATACGAGTGATCCACAAACGACGAAAATCCCTCTTTTGCCTGTCTCTATCTCGATGAGAAGAAACTAAGGCTCTCATTTTTTGTTGAGTAGTTGTTCGAGTAAGTCTTGAATGAGCCCCCCTAAAAGTTGATGCAAATAAACGAATTTTTATTCGACGTCTCCGAGCTGTATATCCTCGTCTAACTCTGGTCATTGAATCAAATTAAACTTTAATGAATAACTAATTGATTTCTCTTCATTCAGTCATTCTTTTTTCCCTCCTCCGTTCGATTAATAACAAAGCGGATTATTCCAGTATATAAAAAAGAAATTCCCATGGCTTTTGCTACTATGACCTTCCCAACCACGATTTTTTATTCCTTCCAGACATTTGACCTGGAAATAAGAAATTATGCCGACACTCAAAAAAAATAGTGAGTTTCATCGTTTCTATGGTTACTTCTTAAACGGTTAGGTACTTTCTATACACCGGAGCCCCTTCTATCATTTAATCAAATATTATTGTGAACTTGTATAGTTCACACCCTTTGGCTCTACCCATCAATTATACAGTAATATATCTTTTCACAATAAGAGTTATCCATATAGTAACGGTATTTAATTATGAAAGTTGGCTAAGTAGCTGGCCCTATTAGTCCGTTCTTTCAAGAATAAGAACATAATCAATAGCATTTCCTCCGCTTAATGGATAACCATTTGCTACCAATGGATAATTGCTTCTCATCTCATCTCAAATCGAATTGATTGGATTTGCACCAATGGAAACCAAAAATTCTATACACAAGGAATATGATGGATCTTCCTTTTTAGTTTTAGATAGTAAATGGCCTTTTTCCAATCTATCTATCCTATTCATTGGTACTGATTGATCGTTGATACTAGAAAAATTGTCTCATTTGTTCGAGCTCATGATCTGAACGAGTCGCACATACACCCTAGTACATGTTCCTCGACGCTGAGGACATCCTCGAAGAGCGGGGGATTTCGTGACATTTCTTATTTTCTGTCTTGTATTTCTAATAAGTTGTTTAATAGTTGGCATATCATATATATAGAATTAATTATAGAATAGCTTGGTTTAGATCGATCTTAACCGGATGATAGTTGATGATTATGAATTATTTCTTATTTCTATTCAATGCCCAATCAAAGAAAATTCTAATTATGGTTTGAAATGGAATCATGGATTTACACGAAATCGTTCGTATTTTCATTTTCGACCGCTACAAGATCAACAATGCCATAAGCTTGGGCTTCTGTTGCTGACATAAAAGCATCCCTTTCCATGTCTTCGGAGACAGCCCATAAGGGATTGCCCGTTCTTTGTACATAAACCTTTGTGAGTGTTTCACGAAGTTTCAGTAGTTCTTCTGCTTCCAGGATAAATTCCCCTGCTTGTGCCTCATAAAAAGAACTAGCAGGTTGGTGAATCATAACCCTGATGTTACTGATATAACAGTATGAACGTTCTTCTATTTCCCATGATTGGGCTAAATAAGGGATAAAAAATAACAAGAAGAATGAACAACCGTACAGGCATTTTTGTGCATTGCATACGGCTATACAATGGAATTGAATTTTCCCCTTTTCTCTTAAAGGACGAGGGAAATATAATCCATCCGATCCAGATCGCTGAATGATCCATTTACCACCCTTCTTTTCGTTGGAGTAAGAACTCCCTTTCGTCGGAGTACTAAAATACTATGATGGCTCTGTTGCTTTCTATATTTATTTATCTCGTCTATGATTTAGCAATCCCAAAGTTTCTTTATGATACGATCAAATAGGGAAAATGATCGTTTTTTTTTCATTTTTGTACTCTTTATTAATAAGGAATAATGTGACGCTGAAATGTACTCCCGATACGTAAGATTAAATCGAAAATAACCTTTATTTCATATTACTATCTCGATACATAACCTCATGTTATGAAAAAACAATAATGGTTTATTCATATCGAACTCAAAGTGCCATGCTATTATTACTTATAATTCATATTCGATATGGCGAAGGCATAGTCTTCTTTCTTTTTTTTTTCAAAAAAACAAACTCATTGGCGCCAAGCGTGAGGGAATGCTAGGCGTTTGGTAATTTCTCCTCCGACTAGAATTAAGGATCCCATCGAAGCGGCTAATCCCATGCATATTGTATGCACATCGGGTGGCACAAATTGCATAGTATCATAAATGGCCATTCCTGGGATTACCCATCCGCCGGGAGAGTTTATAAACAAATAAAGATCCCTAGTAGCATCTTCTATACTGAGATATACCATGAGACCAACAAGTTGATTTGAGACCTCATTATCAACCTCTTGGCCCAAAAAAAGTAATCTTTCTCGATGAAGTCGGTTGATTAGGACAAAATTCTATCTCCCAGAAACCGTACGTGCACCTTTGGATGCATACGGTTCAAAAAAAAATTGCGAAATAAAGAATCAATGTGTCGATTCTAGTTCCATTTCTTTTTTTTTGTAACAGGTTTTAAAATGAAATGAAAGGATTTGTTTTTCTTCAAAAAAAAGGGTTTTTGGACCCCGCCCTATACTATATATAAAAACTATAAAAATATAAAAACTATAAAATAAGAAAAAAGAATTTACTGAACTTATTAAACTAACCTCTCATTGATATATTGTTTCATCACGATTTAAATCACAATGTCGTTTTCTTGTTCCTTAATGGGCCTTTTCAATTCTTTTAGGTTCATGTTCTACTCCGGGTAAAGATCTGTCCGAATTCCATTTGTACATATAGGACAAATAATTTCAGTACCACTTCTTTTTTTTTTCAATTCGTTTCATGCTTTACTTACCTTCCCACAAACTATTCGTTGTGTTCATCTATTATACAAGTGGTAATTGTAGATATATTACCAATTTGGTATTTTCTGAACGAAGCCTGAATATTTTATCGGTCTAAGTCAACCATAAATTCTTCTAATCGATAATGTTGATCCCGAATATAAATTGATCTAATTGCACTTCACGCTACAAATAATTAACAGTAAATATTTCTTGGGCGAAGCGTAGGATATCTCGATCGGGGGAAAGAACGGGGTAAATCCCATATGACCCAATATGTCTGACAAGTCGCACTATACGTCAACCCAAACCGCATCTTCCTCTCCAGGACTCCGAAAAGGTACTTTTGGAACACCAATAGGCATTAAATTAAACAAAAAAATTAAGCACTATACTTCACTTTAATATAGAAACGTAACAATGCAATGGGTTTATTGTCTTCATCTTCCTTCTTTTTTTTTTCTGTTTATTCTATTTTATCCCTAAATTAGAAGGGAAAACTTAGTGAATAAAGAAAAATTTTAATGAAAGGATCGATCGTTCGAATGATAAACAAGTTTCTATGCATTCGTTCCCCAAAAATGGGACCAACCCTTCCATTGCGTATTCGTACTCATCGGGTATAGTATAGAATAGATCTGCTTCTCTTTGTTCTTATAAACTGAACAGAATTGTTCCCTTATTTTCAAGGGAACGGAATAAAATAAATATTAATTCTTTCGAATACAGAATCCACTGTAAAGGTTAAGTACATAGTATAGTCTTTTCCAATGCGATAAAGTTACATAGTGTTTATTTATTTATTTTTTGATAAAGGGGTATCTCTATGGGTTTACCTTGGTATCGTGTTCATACTGTCGTATTGAATGATCCCGGTCGATTACTTTCTGTCCATATAATGCATACAGCTCTAGTTTCTGGTTGGGCCGGCTCGATGGCTCTATACGAATTAGCGGTTTTTGATCCCTCTGACCCCGTTCTTGATCCAATGTGGAGACAAGGTATGTTTGTTATACCCTTCATGACCCGTTTAGGAATAACCAATTCATGGGGTGGTTGGAGTATTTCAGGGGGAAGTATAACGAATCCGGGTATTTGGAGTTATGAAGGTGTGGCAGGGGCACATATTGTGTTTTCCGGCTTGTGCTTTTTGGCAGCTATCTGGCATTGGGTGTATTGGGACCTAGAAATATTCTGTGATGAACGTACGGGAAAACCTTCTTTGGATTTGCCCAAAATCTTTGGAATTCATTTATTTCTCTCAGGATTGGCTTGTTTTGGCTTTGGCGCATTTCATGTAACAGGCTTGTATGGTCCTGGAATATGGGTGTCCGATCCTTATGGACTAACCGGAAAAGTACAATCTATAAATCCAGCATGGGGTGTGGAAGGTTTTGATCCTTTTGTTCCGGGAGGAATAGCCTCTCATCATATTGCAGCGGGTACATTGGGCATATTAGCGGGTCTATTCCATCTTAGTGTTCGTCCACCTCAACGTCTATACAAAGGATTACGTATGGGAAATATTGAAACTGTACTTTCCAGTAGTATCGCTGCTGTTTTTTTTGCAGCTTTCGTAGTTGCCGGAACTATGTGGTATGGTTCAGCAACTACCCCAATCGAATTATTTGGCCCCACTCGTTATCAGTGGGATCAGGGATACTTCCAGCAAGAAATATATCGAAGAGTTGGGGCTGGACTGGCCGAAAATCTGAGTTTATCAGAAGCTTGGTCTAAAATTCCCGAAAAATTAGCTTTTTATGATTATATTGGTAATAATCCAGCAAAAGGGGGATTATTTAGAGCAGGCTCAATGGACAACGGGGATGGAATAGCTGTTGGCTGGTTAGGACACCCCATCTTTAGAGATAAAGAAGGGCGTGAGCTTTTTGTACGTCGTATGCCTACCTTTTTTGAAACATTCCCGGTAGTTTTGGTAGATGTAGACGGAATTGTTAGAGCCGATGTTCCTTTTAGAAGGGCGGAATCAAAATATAGTGTTGAACAAGTAGGTGTAACTGTTGAGTTCTATGGTGGCGAACTCAATGGAGTCAGTTATAGTGATCCCACTACTGTGAAAAAATATGCTAGACGTGCCCAATTAGGTGAAATTTTTGAATTAGACCGGGCTACTTTGAAATCCGATGGTGTTTTTCGTAGTAGTCCAAGAGGTTGGTTCACTTTTGGGCATGCCTCATTTGCTCTGCTCTTCTTTTTCGGACACATTTGGCATGGTGCTAGAACCTTGTTCAGAGATGTTTTTGCTGGTATTGATCCAGATTTGGATGCTCAAGTGGAATTTGGAACATTCCAAAAAATTGGAGATCCAACTACACGGAGACAGGCAGTCTGATACAACATTGTTGGGTTATCTTCCGCCTATATATTTTTGTTTTATTTGATATAGTGTACTAAAGACAATGTACTGAATAAATTTTGACTTGAATCACCATCTTTTTTTTTTTACTCTTTCACTTTCTTTATACGGTAAATGATCCCAAATGAATAGGAATAGATGTGGAAGCTATAATTGTAAATAACAATCGAATCTATGGAAGCATTGGTTTATACATTCCTCTTAGTCTCGACGTTAGGGATAATTTTTTTCGCTATCTTTTTTCGAGAACCACCTAAGGTTCCGACTAAAAAAATGAAATAATTTTTCATTATCTTAATTGAAGTAATGAGCCCCCGCCAATATTGGCGGGGCTCATTACTTCAATTAGTCCCCGTGTTCTTCGAATGGATCTCTTAGTTGTTGAGAAGGTTGGCCAAAGGCGATATATAAAGCGTATCCAGTAAAGCTTACAAGTAAACCAGATATGAAGATGGTGACTAGGGTTGCTGTTTCCATTTTTAGATAATTTTAAGATCACAATGGATCTACAATAAGATCGTTTAATAGTTTATTTACAACTACAACGGAATGGTATACAAAGTCAACAGATCTTAACCAATAATTAAATAAAATAGGATTTATGGCTACACAAACCGTAGAGGGTAGTTCTAGATCTGGGCCAAGACGAACTATTATAGGGGATTTATTAAAACCGTTGAATTCGGAATATGGTAAAGTAGCTCCAGGCTGGGGTACTACACCCCTTATGGGGGTGGCAATGGCTTTATTTGCGGTATTCCTATCTATTATTTTGGAAATTTATAATTCTTCTGTTTTACTGGATGGAATTTCAGCGAGTTAAGTTTATAAGAATTATGAAGGAAGTCCTAGATTTTCAATCAAAAAAAATTACTTAAAATTCGGATTTCTAGATCATTCCGGTAGTTCGACCGTGGAATTTCTTTGTTTCGGTATTTCCGGAATATGAGTGTGTGACTTGTTATAATTGATCCTATTGATAATACAGAGAATGAGTCTGTCATCTTTACCAAGGCGATTCTACCCCGTCAGATATTTATTCTAGTATCTTGAGCACGGAATATAATATATAGAATAGATAAAAAAAAGAAATATTTGAACTATGATTCATACTCACTTCGCGACCGGACTAAAAAAAAAATAGGTATTTCCGAAATCAAACGATTTTTCTTCCTTTAGACTTATTTTCACCGAAATACAACTCTTTCTATAGATTTTGTTGAGTTATTACATCTATTTATTGAATAAGTGATGATCAAAGGATTTTTACTCAAAAAACCTTTGAGTTTAGTTTGGGACTTTATTCAATATCATCGTGGTTCTAGTATGAATCTGAGGTTTAAATTGATTCATGGGGTCTCAACAAGAGAATTCCTATTCTATTATTCTATTAATAGTATATTCTATTAATAATAAAACAAGAGTAAATCTGCATTACGTACAAAAAACAACAGATCAAATAAAAAAAAATAGGGAAGAGAAGATTCAAAACTCCTTTAACGATCAACATAAAGAAAGACGGATGAGCCAACTTGATTTGGTATTATCTTTCACAAAGAAGAAATTCCGTCTTTTTGTTATTTCGTATTTTCGGGCAAAATAGAATCAAGTGGCTAAGAAGTTTTGAACTTTTTATTACATATCTGTTGAAAACCAGTATTTGTGTGTTACTGCTTGAGCCGTACGAGATGAAATTCTCATATACGGTTCTCAGGGGGGGTTCCTATCTCAATAAAGTATATGATTGGTTCGAGGAACGTCTCGAGATTCAGGCGATTGCAGATGATATAACTAGTAAATATGTTCCTCCTCATGTTAACATATTTTATTGTCTAGGAGGGATCACACTTACTTGCTTTTTAGTACAAGTAGCTACGGGTTTTGCTATGACTTTTTACTATCGTCCAACCGTTACGGAAGCCTTTTCCTCTGTTCAATACATAATGACTGAGGCCAACTTTGGCTGGTTAATCCGATCAGTTCATCGATGGTCGGCAAGTATGATGGTTCTAATGATGATCTTGCACGTATTTCGTGTGTATCTCACAGGTGGATTTAAAAAACCTCGTGAATTAACTTGGGTTACAGGCGTGGTTTTAGCTGTATTGACTGCATCTTTTGGTGTAACTGGTTATTCCTTACCTCGGGACCAAATTGGTTATTGGGCCGTAAAAATTGTGACAGGTGTACCTGAAGCTATTCCTGTAATAGGATCCCCTTTGGTAGAGTTGTTACGTGGAAGTACTAGTGTGGGACAATCCACTTTGACTCGTTTTTACAGTTTACACACTTTTGTATTGCCTCTTCTTACTGCTGTATTTATGTTAATGCACTTTCTAATGATACGTAAGCAAGGTATTTCAGGTCCTTTATAGAGAAGATAGATCATAGATATTTGTAATTAAAATATATTATTTCGGGGAGGAAAATAGTGTTTCATTGCTACAAATATGGATTATTGAAAAAAAAATAAGACATATTGTTTGGATACTTCTCTTCAACTCCGAAGTATTGTATTCTTTAGTTTATATGAATAGTTGAAGTGGATTTTCCGAAGAGAAGATGGGTTATGGGAGTGTGTGACTTGAACTATTTGATTGGTTCCTGCAGATATATGCTTTTATCTGCCACATTAGAATTCACAACCAAATGTGTCTCCGTACCCAACCACCACGTAAGGTACTTACGTAGCGAAGGATAGGCTGGTTTGTGAAGAATCTTTTCTATGATCATATGTCATGCATGAATAGGCTCCGCAAGATCTCGTAGAATATGGAATTAAGTGATGTGGCATGAATCAGATTATGTTCAATCTATCTATTTCACTTATTTATAGTATAGAAATGCATTCATTTCCTCTGCATCGATCTGATCTATGATACTATCGGAGTGAAATAAAAGATCTAAAGAAAAACAGAGGTTGGACTTTATTAGATTAGTAACAAGTAAATATTTTGTATGTAATACAATTGAGATGTTGTGGGGATAAAAAAAGACATGAGATAATCCAGGAAGCATTTACTCATGATCAAAGATCAAATTACTAAGCCTACTTGGATATTGAGCATTTACTTTTAAGAACTGAGCAATGAATAGTTGTTTGCAAATTGAATTTGGTAAATCTTTTGAGTCATTATACTTATACATTATAATTATATTATGTGTGTGGATATGTATGAAATATATATTTCATCATATGAATCCATTTCTGTTATTCCTTTGATTCTTGCTCGAGCCGGATGATGAAAAATTATCATGTCCGGTTCCTTCGGGGGATGGATCCATAAGAATTCATCTATCCCAATAACAAAGAAACCTGATTTAAATGATCCTGTATTGAGAGCTAAATTGGCCAAAGGAATGGGGCATAATTATTATGGAGAACCTGCCTGGCCCAATGATCTTTTATATATTTTTCCAGTAGTAATTCTAGGTACTATTGCATGTAACGTAGGCTTAGCAGTTCTAGAACCGTCAATGATTGGTGAACCGGCGGATCCATTTGCAACTCCTTTGGAAATATTACCTGAATGGTACTTTTTTCCCGTATTTCAAATACTTCGGACAGTACCAAATAAGTTATTGGGTGTTCTTTTAATGGTTTCAGTACCAATAGGATTATTGACAGTGCCATTTTTGGAAAATGTGAATAAATTCCAAAATCCATTTCGTCGTCCAGTAGCTACAACAGTTTTTTTGATCGGTACCGCAGTAGCTCTTTGGTTAGGCATTGGAGCAACATTACCTATTGATAAATCTTTGACTTTAGGTCTTTTTCAAATTGATTTAACTTCAATCATGAAATACCGTGGCGTAGGTATCTAGGGGATAGTCGCTTTAAAGCGACTATCCCCTAGATACCTTAATTTTATTACGATTCATTCTGTAAAAAAAAATGGGTATTGTGCCGAAGATGAAAAACGAATTTTCTTCTTTTTTTTCTTTCTAAAAAGAAGATGAAATAATTATAATGGATTTCAAATTAAAACTTTAGGTAAATCAACTGCAAAATGCTTCTGTAGAGTGTCCAATATCTGTTTTACATCTTCTATGTGAAAATATTCCATTTTTATAAGATTTTCTTGACCCTTACTCAAAAGGTCCAATAATGTATGTATATTGGACCTTTTGAGACAATTATAGGTCCTGGAAGGCAATTCTGATTGGTCAATAAAAATATATTTCAATGGAATTCCCTTTTTGTTTTTCTTTAGATTAGATAATCTATCTTGAAAGGTCAAAGAGGGTAAAGTAAACTTGTTTTTATTTTCCTCGAAATTAATGTCTGCTTCCTCTGCATGGAGAAAAGGAACAAATAGATCAATTAAATTACGAGAAGCTTCATAAAGTGCTTCTTTAGGAGTTAAACTTCCATTTGTCCATATTTCTAGAAAAAGTATTTCTTGTTTTTCATTCCCATTACCATAAGAATGAATACTATGATTTGCATTTCGAACAGGCATGAATACAGCATCTATAGGATAACTTCCATCTTGAGAATTAGTTATGGGTTTCATACGATATCCGCGATCTCTCTTGATTTGTAATTCAATGCACAAATCAATCGGTTCTGTTAGGTTAGCTATATACTGTGTCGTATCAACTATTTCCACGTAAGGTGGTGAGATGATATCTTGAGCAGTTACGTACCTAGGACCTCTAACACAAATGGATGCGTCTCTAATTTCATAGAGATTACTTCTCAATACAATTTCTTTCAAATTTAATAAAATTTCATGTACTGATTCTTCAATACCTACTACTGTAGAATATTCATGTGGTACCTTCTCAGATTTTGCACGTGTGATACATGTTCCTTCTATTTCTCCAAGTAAAGCCCTTCGCATGGAGATACCTATAGTATCCGCTTGTCCTTTCATAAGCGGGGACAGAATGAAACGTCCATAATAAAGACGCTTACTGTCTACTCGTGATTCAACACACTTCCACTGTAGTGTTCGAGTGGATTCTGCTATTTCCTCTCGAACCATACTAATATTCTAATTTGATCAGATCATTGAATCATTTATTTCTCTTGATAGTTGTTTAATTCTTATTTCTACACACGTCTTTTTTGGGGAGGTCGACATCCATTATGTGGCATAGGTGTTACATCACGTACGAAACTTAATAGTATACCACTTCTACGAATGGCTCGTAATGCTGCATCTCTTCCGAAACCAGCACCCTTTATCATAACTTCTGCTCGTTGCATATCCTGATCAATTATTGTACGAATAGCGTTTACTGCTGCAGCTTGAGCAGCATAGGGTGTTCCTCTTCTTGTGCCTTTGAATCCAGAAGTACCCGCGGAGGCCCAAGAAACCACCTGACCACGTACATCTGAAACAGTTACAATGGTATTATTGAAACTCGCTTGAACATGAATAACTCCTTTTGGTATTCTACGTGCATTCTTGCGTGAACCAATACGTCCATTCCTACGGGAACCAATTCTTGGTATAGATTTTGTCATATTTTATTATCTCATAATAATGAGTCAGAAATATATGTAAATATACGGAGATATCCATTTCATGTTAAAACGGATCCCTTATATAATACAGGGATTAGAAAGAAAGTTCTTTTTTTTTTTTTTAAGGATTACCCTTGTCTCTGTTTATGTCTCGGATTGGAACAAATCACCATAATTCGTCCACGCCTACGAATCAGTCGACATTTCTCACAAATTTTACGAACGGAAGCCCTTATTTTCATATTTATCATTCCTTTACCCCTGAATCTATTCCTTGGAAGAAAATGAGTCTCTTGAATTTTTGAACTTCGAATTGTATACCGTACCCTACCCACGAAAGGAATGTTTTAAAAAATCACTTAATCGTTTGAATCCTTGTTACGAAGTCTATAAATTATACGTCCCTTGGTTGAATCATAACGACTTACTTCGATTTTGACTCTATCTCCAGGTAGTATCCGTATAAAACTGCGCCGTATCCTTCCTGAAACATAACCTAGAATTAAATCTTCATTATCTAAACGTACCCGGAACATACCATTGGGAAGTGATTCAATAATTACACCTTCATGAATCAATTTTTGTTCTTTCATTCCAGGTAACCCCTTTAAAGTATCAACTAATGGAGAAGAGTTATATAACTTACTTTTCCCCTATTTCACAAATGGGAATTTAGAGCTCAAATTAGGATACCGGAGGAGGATCACCATATATAACACAAAATTTCTCCTCCAATTTTTTTTAGTCGAGCTTCTCGATCTGTCATTATACCTTGAGAAGTAGAAAGAATTACAATCCCTATTCCACCTAAAATCTTAGGAATTCGTTGATAGTTGGAATAGATTCGTAGACCGGGTCGGCTGATACGTTTTAAAATAGTTCTATATACTCCTTTACTAGTCCTTCTATGTCGTAGGGTTGAAACCAAGAAAAATCTCTGATTTTCCTGATGTTTTCGAACGTTTTCAATAAAACCTTCTCGTAGAAGTATTTTAACAATGTTTTCGGTGATATTAGTGGATGCTATTCGAACCGTTCCTTTTTTATCCATGTCAGCATTTCTTATAGAAGTTATTATATTGGCAATAGTATCCCTACCCATGACGAACTAGAATTATTGGTGTCTCCTAATTTTGATATAATCAACATGTTTTTTCTTTGTTTTATTTTTTTTTTATTTAAAGTATATGCGTGAGACCTAATCCACTAATAATTAATTGTTCTATTTTTGATACCCGAAACTATTATAAGTTTATCTACTAGTATTTATAATACCTCGGGAGCTAATGAAACTATTTTAGTAAAATTAAACTGTCTCAATTCCCGAGGAATCGCACCAAAAACTCGAGTTCCTTTTGGATTTCCTTCTTGATCAATGACAACTGCTGCATTGTCATCATATCGTATTATGATACCGTTGTTACGTTTGAGTTCTTTACATGTACGTACAATTACAGCTCTAATTACTTCTGATCTTTCTAGAGGCATATTGGGTACTGCTTCTTTGATTACAGCAACAATAACGTCACCAATATGAGCATATCGGGGATTCCCTGTACCTATGATTCGAATACACATCAATTTTCGAGCCCCGCTGTTATCTGCTACATTCAAAAGGGTTTGGGGTTGAATCATATCATTTTTTTTTTTTTTTTATCTGTTATTTCAATGCAAAGAATGTCAAATGAAGGAAAAAAAGAAATATTGTCTTTCCAGAAATAAAGAAATCTGTGGTTGTTTGTTTTTTCATCCTCAATATAATGAAATAACCCTTTTATTTTTGTTTAGTTCTATACCCCTATCCTGTAATAACAAATTGAGTTGGTATAGGCATTTTGGACGCAGCTATTGAAATAGCGGTCCTAGCTACAGTTTCGGATACTCCGCTCATTTCATAAAGTATTCGACCCGGTTTAACAACGGATACCCAATATTCGGGAGATCCCTTTCCTGAACCCATACGTGTTTCCGTGGGTCTTACCGTAACAGGTTTGTCGGGAAATATACGTACCCATATTTTTCCACCACGACGCGCATATCGTGTCATTGCTCTTCGCCCTGCTTCTATTTGTCTAGCTGTGATCCAAGCGGGTTCAAGTGCCTGAAGAGCATATCTACCAAAACTAATCTGATTGCCTCGACAAGATATTCCCCTCATTCTTCCTCTATGTTGTTTACGAAATCTGGTTCTTTTGGGGTTATAGTTGATGGTCATTTCTTGATTCCATCTCTACTGCAGAACCGGACATGAGAGTTTCTTCTCATCCAGCTCCTCGCGAATGAAATGATTCAATAATATTACATATTTCTAATAAATAATGCACTAAACCACTAAACTAAGTAATGTCTTTGATATTTAATTTATTGAACTGTATATATAATCAAGATACAAAGCTAGACATATATATTTATCTGTAAATATGGATAATGCTTTTTTTTTATTTATATTATACCAAATCATTCTTTCTTTTTTTTTATCCCTATTGAATTACGCCAAATAAAAAAGAAAATATGGTAATCAATAAACAAGGGTTTCGCGAGCGAATATTGACTCTTTTCTGCTTCATTCGTAGTTTCAATCCATGACTTCTCAAAATAAATCAATTTGTTTTTGGTTCGTTCCGCCATCCCGCTCAATGAATCATTAGCATTCGTTTTCAATAGAATCTATGCAGTCACAAGTTTCACCGTTCCTATAGCTTCTCCATTAATGCCTAGGTCTGAATTCTGCAACGGAGCTCTCAACAAAATTTGGTCCCCGGTCAATCTTCTCAGTTTCTATTAACTCCAAGCTCTTTATTATTTTATACTTAATTTTTTTATACTATTTCTTATTTTTATTTTATATTCAGTATTGATGCTTTATCACATTGCCCTTATATGACATGATTCATAGACCATACATACTTGGAATCATATATCATTAGTATTTTTGTTCTCTCTTTCTATCATCTTTCCATTTATCCACATCCCCTTACTTTTGCCTCACAACCCATAATAAGATTTTTTCTTATGGGAAAAATTGCAGTTGCTACAACTATATGATTGATTCAGTCATATAGTGACTCTTTCTTGGGATCTCGATAATACGAAGCAATAAGTTGCTTATTTCTTATTTATATGGTTATTAAGTTCATAGTAGAGTTCAGTCTATATTTTTTCGGAATTCCAACTCTAAACTGACTTTTAAGTTAAAGAAAAAATTAACGAGTCACACACTAAGCATAGCAATTCTAACAAAAAATGGTTAATCGAATTTTTATTCAACCCTATAGAATTAGAATTGCTCTTTTTTTTTAATAGAAAAAGAATGAAATGTCATTTTTTGTTCTATCACTATACATTAGCCAGAATAGTAAAACAAATAAAAGTCCATTATTCCTAGTCTACAAATATCCAAATTTTTATGCCTAATACTCCATAGATAGTTCGAATTGTATAGGAACAATGATCAATTTTAGCGCGAATTGTTTGTAGGGGAACTCTCCCTTCTCTGATCCATTCAACACGTGCAATTTCTTTTCCGTCGATACGCCCTGCAATTTGCACTTGAATTCCTTTTGTATCCGTTTGTTCAGTTAATTCAATAGCCTTTTTCATTGCTTTTCGAAACGAAACTCTATTTTTTAATTGTAAAGCTATATATTCTGCAAGAATATTTGCTTGTTCATAAGGTTTTTCAACTCTTGTGATAGCAATCTTGAGTCTGCGATTCGAAAAATGAAACTCTTT